GGAAGTTCTCGTGTGCCTTGATCTTCGGAAAGCCTTGAGATTCCATATCCTGGATTCCCCTTCCTTTTCTTCCCTTCTATACGAGGAGTTTCCCATTTACATGCTTTCCTCGGCCAAGGGAGGCATGCAAGGCGGCCAAGAAGGCCTTAAGGGCAGATAGGGAATACACATGGGTATGTCTATAGGCTCTATTCAAGGGATGGGAAATGCAAAAGGGAAAGGCCTCGGAATGATACCGGTTTTTATGTATCCCACGTGGGTAATCCATGGCTTTTTCCCTGGGTTTCCTCGAATTCCTGACTATAAGGGCTGTCCATAATTACATTTCTATAGCCTAAAGGGTAGGAATGCCCGCCAGAGAAGGATCTTTGGAGCCCATATCAAGGGAGCAGGACACCTTCCCAAGGGTGGTAAGCATGGCATGGGGACCAAAAACAAGAGATTAGATCCCTCTCTCCTTGATACAAGAACACACAGAAAAGTCCCGATACCGTCTCCGGAGGGGGGTAGGAATGACACACCTTTTTTATGGCGTACTCTACCATGCCCTTTTTCCCGGGGTTTGATAAAAATTTCACTTAGATCGGAGTGCAATAATTACTGTCCTGCAGCTCAAGTGGTAGATATGCCCAAAGCGAAGAGGTCGGAGGGAATACACCCCGGAAAGTCCTCCCTTTGATAAGAGTCAGTTTTGCTACTCGTACTAGAATTCTATTCTTGACTGGATCGTGAGCATATATGAAATCAATCGAAAGCATTGGTACCACCCCCTTGGTTGGAATGACTCTGTCTCACTGGCAGGCATCTTTCGACCTGAGGTTCACTGGCTCAAGGGCAGGACAGCTACTTACTAGCTTGAGGAACCGAGCTAACAAAACGCCTAGAACCTGGTCTTTAAAGCCTTGAACCAAGTGTGGGATCAAGCCCTTTCCTTCCCGCCTTTCCTGGTCTTTGAGTTAGAGTGGAAGTTGAAGTGGATTGAGATCTTAGGATCTAGCTAGATAAGACTTATTACACACACCTTGGTAAAAGCCTCTTGGGATGTAAGGGAAAAGGCATTAGAGGGCGACCCTAAGGTCACTCTAATATTAAAACTTTAGAAAACTAACTTGATCTAGCCTTAGCCCTTGACTCATATGGCTTTCTTTCAAACTGACTCGTCGGGAAGCTTCATCTCAAAGCATGAGACTAGGTTTACACTGAGAGCCTAATAAGGGACTACTTCATTGAGACTGCTAGAAAGAAGAAAGATCAATATAGTACTTACTTTAAGTATAAGCTAAGCACCTCTTGCATAATCAACTGCTTGGTAGTCAGATAGAGAAGAACTTGGAAAATTCCTTCGCTCCAACACTTGTTACAGCATAAGGAGACCGGGAACTATAACATAAAAAGAAAAAGGAGATAGATCGAAGGTAATAGGAAATCCCTAAAAGTGACCCACATCTACTCAAAGAGGTTAGAATACTGGAAGAATTGAAACTAGTAGAAGTGCTAATGCAACTACTGCTACACTGGCTGACATTGACGATGGTGGGGAATCCGTGCTCTCACTATGCTTTGCTTGCTTTCTTCTCTTATGCAATTTAGAGTTAGATATGCCGGTTGTCGCATATCTGTTATAGCATATCAGCTGTTAATAGCTGTTTTCCCTGCTTGATAAAGCAATTGTTCTTGCCACCCCTTCCAAAAATCCTATCTCGTATATGCTTTAACAGTGCCCTCTTTTTTCTACCAATTGTTTCTGGCAGGCCTAGGTACTTTCCATCTCCTCCAAGAAGCCGGGGAAGGATATATGCCAACAAGGAATGGTAAAAGCAGAGATGGTTTACAAATTTGCTAATCAAACAATCTCTGAAGCTAGGGCTATACCAAGGAGCGGAGCACAAGCGAACCGTCACTTGCGAAGCTTAGCGCTCAAAGAAGTCCTCTGATCCTGGTGCGATGCCTATCGAAATCACAAAAGATGCCGTATCCACGTCCAATTCAAAGTGTCTTGCATTTGCCGATGTAGTTGCCGACAACAGCTTCTTATGAGCCTGAATGGCATCTACCCAGCTGAAGATTTTGTTAAACGTAATTAACTATTCGAGCTCAGAGCGATGAAAAAAGCATTTTCGGGAGGGGAAAGAGGAAAGCGTCAGTCAGCCTTAAGGTATGGAATCGGCATTCTCGTTAGCTTTTTTAGTTGAGGTAAGGCCAGCAAGTTCGTTCCTTGGCCTCTTAGTTTAAGCTCTTGGATGATCTAATCCGGATAGACAGTCCAGCAGGTAAGCTAAAGCTTGACTATAATTTGATCTCCCAGCAAGTAGTCCGATTAGAGTCAGTCAGGTAGTGAGTTAGGGCGCTCTTAGCCTTTCTTTGCTTGATTTCCATTCTTATCTCATCTATCTTGGATTTCGCCCCTTGAGAAAAGGGATTCTCAAAAAGAGTTGACCAGGCCTTGTAGAAGCGAAGATCGATGTCCGTCCCAGTCTCATTCAACCAGGACCGTGGACCT